TACAGGAATGGAATAGAGAAATGCATGTTAAATGTACCTATAATGGTGTTCAATTATCAGAAACCGAATTTCCGAAAAATTGGTTAACAGACGGTATTCAGATAAAAATCCTATTTCCTCTCTGTCTGAAACCTTGGCACAGATCTAAGCTGCAAACCTCTCATAGAGATCTAATGAAAAAAATAAAAAAAAAAGATGATTTTTGTTTTTTAACGGTTTGGGGAATGGAAGCTGAACTTCCTTTTGGTTCTCCCCGAAAAAGACCTTCTTTTTTTGAGCCCATTTTTAAAGAACTCAAAAAAAAAATGAAAAAATTGAAAAAGAAATATTTTCTAGTTTTAAGAGTTTTAAAGGGAAGAACAAACTTTTTTCTAACAGTCTCAAAAGAAACAAAAAATTGGGTCATCAAAAGTGTTCTATTTATAAAAAGAATAAGAAAAGTACTTTCAAAAGTAAATCAAATTCTGTTATTTAGATTGAGAGAAGTATATGAATTAAGTGAAACTAAAAAAGAAAAAGATTCTATAATCAACAATCAGATAATTCATGAATCGTTTAATCAAAGTCGATCTACAGATTGGACAAATTATTCCCTGACAGAAAAAAAACGGAAGGATCTGACTGATAGAACACGCACAATTAGAAATCAAATAGAAAAAATTACAAACGACAAAAAAAAAGTAACTCCAGGAATAAATATTAATTCTAACAAAACAACTTATAATGCCAAAAGACTAGAATCACTAAAAAATATTTGGCAAATATTAAAAAGAAGAAATGCTCGATTAATCAGTAAATTACATTATTTTATAAAAATTTTCATTGAAAGAATCTACATAGATGTCTTTCGATGTATCATTAATATTCCCCAAATCAATATACAACTTTTTCTTGAATCAACAAAAAAAATGATTGATAAATACATTTACACTAATGAAACAAATCAAGAAAGAATTAATAAAACAAATCAAAATACAATTCACTTTATTTCGACTATAAAAAAGTCACTTTATAATATTAGTAATAGTAAAAGGAATTCACCTATTTTTTGTGACTTATCCTCCTTGTCACAAGCATATGTATTTTACAATTTATCCCAAACCCACTTGGATAAATTAAGATCTGTTCTTCAATATCACGGAACATCTTTTTTTCTTAAGACTGGGATAAAGGATTCTTTTGGAACACAAGGAATAATTCATTCTGAATTAAGATATAAGAAATTTCGGAGTTATGGAGCGAATCAATGGAAAAACTGGTTAAGGGGTCATTATCAATACGATTTATCTCAGATTAGATGGTCTAGATTAATCCCACAAAAATGGCGAAATAGAGTCAATCAATGTCGTACAGCTCAAAAGAAAGATTTAAAGAAATGGAATTCATATGAAAAAAACCAATTACTTTATTACAAAAAACAAAAAGATTCTGAAGTATATTCATTATCGAATCAAAAAGATAATTTTCAAAAATACTTTAAATATGATCTTTTATCATATCAATCTATTAATTATGAAACTAAGAGGAACTCATATATTTCTGTTTATGGATCACCATTACAAGTAAATACGAATCAAAAGATTTCTTATAATTACAACACACCTAAAGGCAAATTATTTGATAAATGGGGGGGTATTCCTATCAATAATTATCTAGGAAGAGGTGATATTATGTATATGGAAAAAAATCCAGATAGAAAATATTTTGATTGGAAAATTCTCAAGTTTTGTCTTAGAAAAAAAGTCAATATTGAGGCCTGGATCAAGATCGATTCCAACAGTAATAAAAAAACTAAGATTGGAACTAATAATTACCCAATAATTGATAAAATTGATAAGAAAGGTCTTTTTTATCTTACAATTCATCAAGATCTAGAAATCAATCCACCCAATCATAAAAAAATCTTTTTTGATTGGATGGGAATGAATGAAGAAATACTAAATTGTCCTATATCCAATCTGGAACTTTGGTTCTTCCCCGAATTTGTGCTACTTTATAATGCATATAAAATGAAACCGTGGATTATACCAAGCAAATTACTTCTTTTAAATTTGAATATAAATGAAAATGTTAGTGAAAATAAAAACGTCAATGGAAAGCCAAAAGGGAATTTTTTTATACCATCGAATGAAGAAAAAAAATCTTTTGAATTAAAGAATCGAAATCAAGAAGAAAAAGAACCCGCAGATCGACGAGATCGTGGTTCAGATGCACAAAACCAAAGAAATCTTGGATCCCTTCTCTCAAACCAACAAAAAGATATTGAAGAAGATTATGCGCGATCAGACATGAAAAAACGTAAAACGAAAAAACAATACAAGAGCAACACGGAAGCAGAACTAAATTTCTTCCTGAAACGATATTTGCTTTTTCAATTGAGATGGGACGATGCTTTGAATCAAAGAATGATCAATAATATTAAGGTATATTGTCTCCTGCTTAGACTGAGAAACCCAAGAAAAATTACTATATCCTCTATTCAAAGAAGAGAAATGAGTCTGAATATAATGCTGATTCAGAAGAATTTACCTCTTACAGAATTGATGAAAAAAGGGATATTGATTATCGAATCGGTTCGTCTGTCTGTAAAAAATGATGGACAATTTATTATGTATCAAACCATAGGTATTTCATTGGTTCATAAGAGTAAACGCCAAATTAATCAAAGATATCGAGAACGAGGATATGTTGATAAGAAGAATTTTGATGAATCTATTTCAAAACATCAAAGAATGACTGGAAATAGAGATAAAAATCATTCGAATTTACTTGTTCCTGAAAATATTTTATCATCTAGACGTCGTAGAGAATTGAGAATTTTAATTTGTTTCAGTTCAACGAATAGAAATGGTGTGAATAGAAATCCGGTATTTTGTAACGAGAACAACGTAAAAAACTGGAGTCCATTTTTGGATGAAAGTAAACATCTTGATAGTGATAAAAATGAATTAATTCAATTAAAGTTCTTTCTTTGGCCGAATTATCGATTAGAAGATTTAGCTTGTATGAATCGCTATTGGTTTGATACGAATAATGGCAGTCGTATCAATATGTTAAGACTACGTATGTATCCACGATTAAAAATTGGTTAATGTTAATACCGTATTTTTCCTATATATCCTATACCGTATATGGTATATGAAAGTAAACAGATGTACACATACCTTGTCTTACATCCCATTCTAATATACGTCAATAAAGTATCAATTAGATAAAAAGTGAATTGAATCAACAAAATCTTCTTCATTTTCGGTTTAAATATAAATTATTCGCTTTTGTGAGTGCAAAAACGTACCATCCTTTTGTATCCCTATTCGAATCCAATTTGATTAATTCATTTTAATTGATAAAATTAGGAGTCGATAAAGAAATTAAGATCATTATGTATATCACATTCAAATTACTGGCATTATTATTTCTGATCGATAAAATTACATATCTGTAAAGTCAAAAAAGGAGGAGGAAATTCTTTTATGGTCAAAAATTCATTCATTTCCGTTACTTCACAAGAAGAAAAGAAAGAAAACAGGGGGTCTGTTGAATTTCAAGTAGTCAGTTTTACCAATAAGATACGGAGACTTACTTCACATTTGGAATTGCACAAAAAAGACTATTTATCTCAGAGAGGTCTACGGAAAATTCTGGGAAAACGTCAACGGCTATTGGCTTATTTGTCAAAAAAAAATAGAGTACGTTATAAAGAAATAATTGGTCAGTTGGATATTCGAGAGATAAAAACTCGTTAATTTGAAGAATATTTTTGATCGTTTAAATTTTGATGAACTTCTTTTTTTTCACTTTCAGCAATTCATGGAAGAATGAATGGGGAAAAACCTATGACTGCACCAGCTACAAGAAAAGACCTCATGATAGTCAATATGGGTCCTCACCACCCATCAATGCATGGTGTTCTTCGACTCATCGTTACTCTAGATGGTGAAGATGTTATTGACTGCGAACCAATATTGGGTTATTTACACAGAGGAATGGAAAAAATTGCAGAAAACCGAACAATTATACAATATTTGCCTTATGTAACACGTTGGGATTATTTAGCTACTATGTTCACAGAAGCAATAACTGTAAATGCACCAGAACAGTTAGGCAATATTCAAGTACCTAAAAGGGCGAGCTACATCAGAGTCATTATGTTGGAGTTGAGTCGTATAGCTTCGCATTTGTTATGGCTTGGCCCTTTTATGGCAGATATTGGGGCACAGACCCCCTTCTTCTATATTTTTCGAGAACGAGAATTGATATATGACCTATTCGAAGCTGCCACCGGTATGCGAATGATGCATAATTATTTTCGTCTCGGAGGAGTAGCTGCTGATCTACCTCATGGATGGATAGATAAATGTTTAGATTTTTGCGATTATTTTTTAACAGGGGTTGCTGAATATCAAAAGCTTATTACACAGAATCCTATTTTTTTAGAACGAGTTGAAGGAGTAGGCATTATTGGCGGAGAAGAAGCAATAAATTGGGGTTTATCAGGACCAATGCTACGAGCTTCCGGAATACAATGGGATCTTCGTAAAGTTGATCATTATGAGTGTTACGACGAATTTGATTGGGAAGTACAATGGCAAAAAGAAGGGGATTCGTTAGCTCGTTATTTAGTACGAATCAGCGAAATGACAGAATCTATAAAAATTATTCAACAGGCTCTAGAAGGAATTCCAGGGGGGCCCTATGAGAATTTAGAAATCCGACGCTTTGATAGAGTAAGGGATCCCGAATGGAATGATTTTGATTATCGATTCATTAGTAAGAAACCTTCTCCGACTTTTGAATTATCACAGCAAGAACTTTATGTAAGAGTCGAAACCCCAAAAGGAGAATTGGGAATTTTTCTGATAGGAGATCAGAGTGTTTTTCCCTGGAGATGGAAAATTCGCCCACCCGGTTTTATCAATTTGCAAATTCTTCCTCAGTTAGTTAAAAAAATGAAATTGGCTGATATTATGACGATACTAGGTAGCATAGATATCATTATG